ACATGCATTATTTTAATAATGTAAATAAGCACATTTTTCGCCCCAATTTAGCTTCTAGAGGTTGTCCTGTTTCCGGGGGGTTTTCAGGAGTGTTAGTGATCCCAGGAGTTTTAGGGGGGTAGGGGGGTTTTAACGCGAAGAAACCCGGGGTAATCTTAGGGATGTTTCGAGTAAGAAATCACTCTTTATGCTCTTGAGATACAAGTATGCAGTTCTTTTTAGAATATCTATTCAACACTCAAAATATATCTCGCAGGGGCGAGATAAATGCTCATACCTTGTCTGTTAATACCGTATGCGCTCTGTTATGTCAAGTGAAAGGAAAAAAAAAAAAGAAAACCCCTGGCTCGCTGGAGAGAACGCCCGGCATGCTGGGTCATCTCGGGGATGTACTCCAACATTAACTTATGTCAGCGTCAATAAAAGTGCGAGGAATAATATCAATCAATGGCCCTGAAATAGGAACCAAATGCCAGGAATAGTGCACTGTGTGAAACCCCCACAAATACTTGTCCCTCACCTTCAATAACCGTTAGCATTAAGAAATCAACTGATGGTCGGTTCTTACTACATCGTATACTGATATCTGACGGGTTGTGGAAAAACGTATAACTTAACTAAAGAGTATTTAGTCCCGTCTTGTTAATCGCCTATCCTTGAATTAGTTAAATGTTAGATAAAACTCTATATGCTTTATGTTTCTCTTCGTATTATGCTGATATATGAATGTGGAACACCGAGATGTGTTGATATTACATATATGTCCTTACATGCTATTGATTTGGTTCATATAAATTCGTGGTGATTATACATATATGTACATTAAATAAAACATATATTGAAATTAGTACATACGCCAAGGAATAGTTTAATTTAGAATCCTAGCTTTGGGAGCTAGGGGTAGGAGTTAAAATCTCCTTTCTTTGAGCAGTAGGGAGGATTTTAACCTCCGGCGTCCGGTTTACAAGACCGGCGCTCTGGCGCTGAGCTACTATTGCAAGTTCATCCTAAGGCTTTGTTTTCTATTCAGCCTGCTAGTGGGAATAGGGCTAAGAAAAGAAAGAAGTATAGGAGAGATGCAATTTGGCCAATGATAATAAAGGGGTGTTCGACGGGCATGCCTCCAATTCATGTGAGAATGGCGACGTCTGCGATGAGTGTTCAAAATAGAAATTGGGTAATGGGGCGAAAGGTTAGGCCTCGTTGTTTTGATGTGTGGAGGATGGGTACTACTATGAGTACCAGGATGGATGCCAGGAGGGCGAGGACGCCTCCAAGCTTGTTGGGGATAGAGCGAAGGATGGCGTAGGCAAACAAGAAGTATCATTCGGGCTTGATGTGGGGAGGGGTTACCAGGGGGTTAGCAGGAGTAAAGTTATCTGGGTCTCCTAAGAGGTTAGGGGAGAAGAGTGCTAAGGCTGTTAGGGCAATTAAGAGCGCTGCAAAGCCTAACAGGTCTTTGTAAGAAAAGTAAGGGTGGAAAGAGATTTTGTCTGCATCTGAGTTTAAACCAAGGGGGTTGTTTGAGCCAGTTTCATGTAGGAAAAGCAGATGGATGAGGGTTGCACCTGCAATTACGAAGGGGAAGAGGAAGTGAAAGGCAAAGAATCGTGTGAGTGTGGCGTTGTCTACTGAGAAGCCTCCTCAGATTCATTGGACTAGGGCGTTGCCGATGTAAGGAACTGCAGAAAGAAGGTTGGTGATGACAGTGGCCCCTCAGAATGACATCTGTCCTCAGGGGAGGACGTATCCTACGAAAGCGGTTACTATTACAAGGAGCAGGAGGACGACCCCAATATTTCAAGTTTCTTTATAGAGGTAGGAGCCGTAGTAAAAGGCCCGTCCGATGTGCATATAGATGCAAATAAAGAAGAAAGAGGCACCGTTGGCGTGGAGGTTACGGATAAGTCATCCGTAGTTGACATCTCGGCAGATGTGGCCGACTGATGAGAAGGCTGTTGCGATGTCAGAGGTGTAGTGTATGGCGAGGAAGAGCCCGGTTAGGATTTGGATAATTAAGCAAAGACCGAGGAGGGAACCAAAGTTTCATCATACCGAAATATTTGAGGGGGCTGGAAGGTCAACTAGTGCATTGTTTGCGATTTTTAGTAAGGGGTGGGTTTTTCGTAGGCTGGCCATTAAGGTTCTTGTAGTTGAATAACAACGGTGGTTTTTCAAGCCATTAGTCCTGGTTAAATTCCTGGCAGGAATTATGACCTATATTATGTCTTTGTTCTTATTGGGTTTGGTGTTAGGTTTAGTAGCAGTGGCTTCTAACCCTTCTCCCTATTTCGCTGCTTTAGGGTTGGTGGTTGTAGCGGGGATAGGGTGTGGGGTTTTAGTTGGGCACGGTGGTCCTTTCTTATCCTTAGTCTTATTTTTGATTTACTTGGGAGGGATATTAGTAGTGTTTGCGTATTCAGCAGCTTTGGCTGCTGAACCGTTTCCTGAAAGCTGAGGAAGTCGTCCTGTTTTATTATACATAGTAATATATGTTGTTGGTGTGGTGGTGGTTTCAAGTGCTGTTTGAGGTGGGTGGCATGAAGCATCCTGGGTGCCCGCGGATGAGCTGGGGGACTTTTCTGTGTTCCGAGGGGATATTGGTGGGGTGGCTCTTATGTACTCATCCGGAGGGGGCATGCTTGTGTTAAGCGCCTGGGTGCTTTTGCTTACGTTGTTTGTGGTGTTGGAGCTAACCCGGGGTTTAAGTCGTGGGACTCTGCGGGCTGTTTAGTACGTGGTAATAAGGATAGTTAGGGTGAGAGTAAGGAGGAATAAGGAGAGGTAGGTTTTAATAAGGCCTTGTTGAGTGTTGCTAGTTGTGGTGATTAGAGGGAGACTGGCGCTGGCAATGGCTTTTGGGCCTGTTTTTTCAAGTCACGTTTGGTCCACTATCTGGCTAGCAATAGTTTGGCCTAGAATTAGGTTAATTTTAGGGGTGAGACGGTGCATGACTGTTGGAAAAAATCCCAGTATGTTAGAGAAGTGATGAGTAGTCAAGTTTGGGGTGGTTTGATGTTGTTTACTTGTGAGGGATGCTAGTTCTAGGGCTAGGATGAGCCCTGTAATTGTAACAAGGAGGGCGGCTAGTTTAAGCAAGGGAGGTATCGTTGTAATTGGGGTTTTTAAGGGGGTGATGTTTGAGGTAATCAGGAGTCCGGCAATAACGCTTCCTCAGGCTAAACGTTTGATGGGGTTAATTACGGAGGGGTTGTTTTCATTAATAGGAGAGAGGGAGTTAAATCGTGGGTGGCCCATTGAAACGAAGTATACTACGCGTAGGCTGTAGATAGCAGTGAAAGAGGTGGCTAGGAGGGTGAGAGTGAGGGCTCAGGCGTTTAGGTGGGATGTGTTTAGGGCTTCAATGATGGCATCTTTTGAGAAGAATCCGGCTAAGAAGGGGGTGCCGGTAAGGGCCAGGCTTCCAATTGTTAAACAAGAGGAGGTAAGAGGGGTGAGGTGGTGTATACCCCCTATTTTACGAATATCTTGTTCGTCGTTCAGGCTATGGATGACAGAGCCTGAACAAAGGAAAAGTATTGCTTTAAAGAAAGCGTGGGTACAGATATGTAGGAAAGCGAGTTGGGGTTGATTAAGTCCGATGGTAACCATTATCAGTCCTAGTTGGCTGGAGGTGGAGAAGGCAACAATTTTTTTAATGTCGTTTTGAGTGAGTGCGCAGGTGGCCGTGAAGAGGGTTGTTAGGGCGCCCAGACATAGGCAGGTGGTTAAAGCAGTTTGGTTGTTTTCTAACAAAGGGCTCATGCGTACTAGCAGAAAAATGCCAGCTACAACCATGGTGCTGGAGTGTAGTAGGGCAGACACCGGCGTAGGACCTTCTATGGCAGAAGGGAGCCAAGGATGGAGACCAAATTGGGCGGACTTGCCGGTAGCGGCAAGGATTAGGCCCAAAAGGGGGAATGTAAGATCGAAGTCTTTAGAGGCGATGAAAACTTGTTGTATTTCTCAGGAGTTAAGGTTTATGGCTATTCAGGCTATGGCAAAAATTAGTCCAATGTCTCCTACGCGGTTGTATACTACAGCTTGAAGGGCGGCGGTATTAGCGTCTGCTCGGCCGTACCATCAGCCAATGAGAAGGAAAGATATGATACCCACCCCTTCTCAGCCAATAAACAGCTGGAACATGTTGTTTGCTGTAACAAGGATGATCATGGCGATGAGAAAAATCAGAAGGTATTTAAAAAAGCGGTTTATGTTGGGGTCTGCATGCATATATCAAGATGCAAACTCGAGAATGGATCAGGTGACATAGAGGGCAATGGGGGTAAAGATAATAGAGTAGTGGTCGAATTTAAAGCTGATGTTGATATCAAAACAGGTGGTATTTATTCAAGTTCAAGAGGTTACGATTGTTTCGGCACCTTCGTTGAAAAAGAGGAAAAGGGGTAGAAGGCTAACGAAAAACCCAAGCTTTACTGCTGTTTTAACATGAGATGTAGCTCAGTCTGGGGTTTTGGTTTGAGGGGTTAATGTTGAAAGTACGGGGTAGGCTAATAGTGTAAAAATAATAATTAGACTTGAAGTTATTATTAGTGAAGTAGGATGCATAGCTGCTACTTGGATTTGCACCAAGAGTTTTTGGTTCCTAAGACCAATGGATGAGCTGTTATCCTTTAGGAGCACTTCGAGTGAGCCCTGGGGTCCAACCAAGGTCGCGGAGATTAGCAGTCTTCGTTGCTGGCGAGCCTCTCTCGGTGGATAAGGGGATTTTAACCCTTGTCTTTAGAATCACAATCTAATGTTTTGGTTAAACTATATCTACAGGAGGCTCATCCTCAAATTAACTCAGGTTTTAGGATAAGTAAAACTAGGGGGAGGAGGTGTAGGGCCATGAGCAGGTGTTCTCGTGTGTGGGAAGGGTCTAGGGCAATAATGTGAGCTGGAAGGGGCCCCCGCTGTGACATGAGGAATATGTAGAGGGAGTAGCTTGCTGTAATTAATGTGCCGGCCCCGGTTAAGACGATAGTTCATCAAGATCAGTTGAAGAGAGAAGTGATGATTATTAGTTCCCCTATTAGATTGGGAAGGGGAGGGAGAGCTAGATTGGCTAGGCTAGCAATGAATCATCAGGCCGTTATGAGGGGCAGGACCATTTGAAGTCCTCGGGCTAGCAGTATTGTTCGGCTATGTGTTCGTTCATAGCTTGTATTGGCAAGACAAAAGAGTGCAGAGGATGCCAGTCCGTGGGCAATTATGATGATAAGGGCTCCGGAGAATCCTCAAGGGGTTTGAATTAGGATGCCTCCTACAACTAAGCCTATGTGACTAACAGAGGAGTAAGCAATAAGGGATTTTAGGTCCGTTTGACGAATACAAATTGACCCAGTCATGATAACACCTCATAAAGCGAACACAATAAAAGGGTAGCTGAGTTCTTTAGTGAGAGGCTCAAGTATTACCACCATTCGTATTATTCCGTAACCTCCGAGTTTTAGGAGCACAGCAGCCAGGATTATGGAGCCTGCGACGGGGGCCTCAACATGTGCTTTTGGTAGTCACAGGTGTACCCCGTAGAGTGGTATTTTTACAAGAAATGCAAGAAGGCAGCCGGCCCACCACAGCTTGTGGGCATAAGAGGAAAGTTCGACTGGGTCGGAGTACTGTATTGTTAGAAGTGAGAGGGTGCCAGTGCTGTTTTGAAGGAGGAGGAGGGCAACAAGGAGGGGGAGGGACCCGGCAAGGGTGTAAAAGAGAAAATAAACGCCTGCATTTAGGCGTTCGGTTTGGTTTCCTCAGCGGGTGATAAGGATAAGGGTCGGGATGAGGGTAGCTTCAAATATTACATAAAATATAATGATCTCGGTGGCCCCGAAAGCTAGGATGAGAAAGATTTGAAGGGATGTTAGAAGGGTGAGGTATATTCGTTGCCGGTTGAGAGGTTCAGATGCTGTATGGTTTTGGCTTGCTAGGATTATGAGGGGTAGTAATCAGCAAGTAAGGACTAGAAGTGGGGTGGAGAGGGAGTCAGTGGCTATATAAAAGTTGAGGCTAGATCAGCCGGTTTCTGCCGCATTTAAGAGTCAGAGGAAGCTGGTTAGAGCAATTAGAAGGCTATGTATAAGTGTGGTAGGTCAAAGCCATTTGCTAGGAGCTATTCAAGTGGTGGGGACAAGCATTAGGGTAGGGATCAAAACTTTTAGCATTGGAGGAGGTTTAGGCTTTGAAGACGGTCGGTACCATGGGTGCGGGCTGTGGCTACCAGCAGGGCTAGGCCTGCGCTTGCTTCACAAGCCGAAAATGCTAGTAGGAGCATTGGGGCTGCGGAGAAGTTTGTGGTCCCTAGTTGTAAGGCCCAAAGAGAGAGGGCAATAAATAAAGAGAGTATTATTCCTTCTAAGCACAGAAGGGCTGAGAGTAGGTGGGTTCGGTGGAAGGCCAGGCCAGTAAGGCCTAGTAGGAAAGCCGATGAGAAGGCAAAGTGAACAGGGGTCATTAGGCAATTATGGACTTTAACCACAAGTTTTTGAGCCGAAATCAAAGGTTTTTTTAAACTAACTGCCTATTCGGCTCACTCCAAGCCGCCTTGAAGTCATTCGTAAATTAGGCCTAGGGTGAGGAGTATAAGAACGGCTGTGGCCCACAGAAATGTTATTAAAGGTGCTGTTAATTGGTCCCCTCAAGGCAGGGGGAGAAGCAGGGCAATTTCTAGGTCGAAGAGCAAAAAGAGGATGGCAACTAGAAAAAACCGGAGGGAGAAAGGTAGACGAGCAGAGCCTACCGGGTCAAAACCGCATTCATAGGGGGAGAGTTTTTCGTGGTCAGGGGCTATTTGAGGGAGCCAGAAGGAGACAAGGGCTAGAACAATCGAAAGGAGGGTAGCAATAGTAATTACAGTTGTAACTAGGTTCATTATCTTTCCTTGGGCTTTAACCAAGACCGGGTGATTGGAAGTCACTCATACTGACATTTAGTACTAGAAAGATTAAGATCCTCATCAGTAGATTGAGATATAGAGGAATAGTCATACAACATCTACGAAATGTCAATATCAGGCGGCTGCTTCAAATCCGAAGTGGTGTTCGGATGTGAAGTGGTGTAGAATCTGTCGAATTAGACAGACGGCTAAGAATGTGGAGCCGATAATTACGTGGAGTCCGTGGAATCCAGTGGCCACAAAGAAGGTAGAGCCATACACGCCATCTGCAATTGTAAAGGGGGCTTCGTAGTACTCCAAGCCTTGTAGGAATGTAAAGTAAAATCCGAGGAGAATGGTTAATGTGAGGGATTGGACTGCTTGTTTTCGTTCACTTTCTATGATGCTGTGGTGAGCTCACGTGACTGTAACTCCAGAGGCAAGAAGGACAGCCGTATTGAGGAGAGGGACTTCAAAGGGGTCAAGGGGTGTAATGCCCGTAGGGGGTCAGCAGCCCCCTAGCTCGGGGGTGGGTGCGAGGCTTGCATGGTAGAAGGCTCAAAAGAAGCCCAAGAAGAAAAATACTTCTGAGGTAATAAATAGGATCATGCCGTAACGGAGCCCTTTTTGGACAGGAGGTGTATGGTGGCCTTGGAAAGTGCCTTCTCGTACGATGTCTCGTCATCATTGGAGTATGGTAAGAAGAAGAAGGGCTGTTCCAAGGGTTATAAGGGTTGTAGACTGGAAGTGGAACCAGGTTGCTAAGCCTGATGTTATTAGTAGGGCAGCAATTGCCCCTGTTAGAGGTCAAGGGCTGGGGTCAACTATGTGGTATGCGTGTGCTTGATGGGCCATTAGACGTTTTCTTGAAGGTAAAGGGTTAAAAGAAGAACAAATACGTAGGCTTGGATCATGGCAACAGCAACTTCAAGAAGGGTTAGGAGTACTAGGACTGTAGAGGTTAGGAGGGCTACAGCGGGCATTGAGGATAGAAGGACAAAGGCGGCGGTTGAAATAAGTTGAATTAAAAGGTGACCGGCGGTAAGGTTGGCGGTAAGTCGTACACCTAGTGCGAGGGGTCGGATAAATAGACTAATTGTTTCGATAACGATAAGAACAGGAATGAGGGGGCCTGGGGTACCTTCTGGTAGGAGGTGCCCTAGGGCGTGTGTTGGTTGGTTTCGTATTCCAATAATGACGGTGGCTAGTCAAAGGGGTGTTGCAAGGCCTAGGTTTAGGGAAAGTTGTGTAGTAGGGGTAAAAGTGTAGGGAAGTAGGCCTAACATATTTATGGTGATAAGAAAAACCATAAGAGAGGTTAGGAGGGCTGCTCATTTGTGACCGCCCAGGCTTAAGGGGAGAAGAAGTTGTTGGGTAAAGCGGTTAATAAATCAGCCTTGAAGGGCTAAGAAGCGGCTATTTAACCACCGGGTTGTAGGGGCGGGATACATAATTCAAGGAAGGGTGATGGCGAGGGCGATTAGGGGAATTCCTAGGAGTGTGGGGCTCATAAATTGGTCGAAGAGGCTTACTGTCATGGTCAGGTTCAGGATTCTGTTTTTAGTTTTTCGGCGCTTTGGAGCGTTGGTTCGTTTGGGAAGGTATGAGCTATTACTTTTGGGGGAATAATGGCGAGGAAAACTAATCACGAGAAGACTAGGATAGCAAATCAAGGTGCGGGATTGAGTTGAGGCATGTCGCTAGGGGTGGTCGGGAGTCACCAATCTTTAGCTTAAAAGGCTAACGCTGTTTCCTATTTAGCTTCTTAGCGAGGCGTCTTCAAGTATTCGTGACGATCAGTTTTCAAAGTGTTCTAAAGGGACTGCTTCCACTACGATGGGCATAAAGCTGTGGTTGGCCCCGCAGATTTCGGAGCATTGTCCATAGAAGATGCCGGGGCGGGATGCAATGAAAGCTGTTTGGTTAAGTCGGCCGGGGACTGCATCCATTTTAATTCCAAGGGCTGGGACTGCCCAGGAGTGAAGGACGTCATCAGCAGAGACTAGTACTCGGATAGGGGATTCTACTGGAATTACTATACGGTGGTCTGCTTCTAAGAGTCGGAATTGGCCGGGGGTTAAATCATGAGTAGGGATCATGTAAGCGTCGAACCCAAGGTCTTCGTAGTCTGTGTATTCGTAGCTTCAGTATCATTGATGGCCGACGGCTTTGATTGTGAGAAGCGGGCTGTTGATTTCGTCCATAAGGTAAAGAATGCGTAGGGAGGGAAGAGCGATAAGAATGAGGATAATTGCTGGGAGAAGGGTTCAGATAATTTCAATTTCTTGGGAGTCTAAGATGTATTTGTTGGTTAGTTTCGTGGAGACTATTGCCACAATAATGTAAAGGACTAGAGTGCTGATTAGAAAGACGATTATTAAGGCGTGATCATGAAAATGAAGAAGTTCTTCTATAACAGGTGAAGCTGCATCTTGAAATCCTAGTTGAGAGGGATGGGCCATTGGTGGGGGGGCCGAAAGGGCTAAGACACGCAGGACTTTAACCCACAATTCTGCCTTGACAAGGCGGTGTAATGTACCGTTTTACTAGCGTCTTATAAAGAAAGTGACAGAGCGGTTATGTGGTTGGCTTGAAACCAGCATATGGGGGTTCGACTCCTCCCTTTCTCGTTAGTTTGATTGAACTAGAACAAATGCAGGCTCCTCGAATGTGTGGTAAGGGGGAGGGCAGCCGTGTAGTCATTCTACATTGGTTGTTGTAAGTTCTACGGCCAGGACTTCACGTTTGGCAGCGAAAGCTTCTCAAATAATAAATAGGAACATAATTACTGCTACGAGGGAGATCAGTGAGCCGATTGAAGAGACAGTGTTTCACAGGGTGTAGGCGTCTGGGTAGTCTGAGTACCGTCGGGGTATTCCAGCTAAGCCTAGGAAGTGTTGTGGGAAGAAGGTGAGGTTAACTCCAAGGAACATTACTCCGAAGTGGATTTTTGTTCAGGTGCTGTGGAGGGTGTACCCTGAGAAAAGAGGGAACCAGTGAACGAAGCCTGCAACAATAGCAAAGACCGCACCCATGGATAGGACGTAATGGAAGTGAGCAACTACGTAGTAGGTGTCGTGTAGTACAATGTCTAGGGAGGAGTTGGCAAGGACAATGCCGGTTAATCCTCCAACTGTAAAGAGGAAGATGAAACCAAGAGCTCATAAAAGAGGGGTTTCTCATTTAATAGAGCCGCCGTGAAGAGTAGCAAGTCAGCTGAACACTTTAACGCCTGTTGGGATGGCGATGATTATTGTAGCGGAAGTAAAGTAAGCACGGGTGTCTACATCTATTCCGACTGTAAATATGTGATGAGCCCACACGATAAAGCCTAGAAGGCCAATAGCCATCATGGCTCATACCATGCCCATATACCCAAAAGGTTCTTTTTTACCTGAGTAGTAGGCAACGATATGAGATACTATACCGAACCCTGGTAAAATAAGAATGTAGACTTCCGGGTGGCCAAAGAACCAAAAGAGGTGTTGGTAAAGGATTGGGTCTCCCCCTCCGGCAGGGTCAAAGAAGGTGGTGTTAAGGTTTCGGTCTGTCAGGAGCATTGTGATGCCGGCGGCAAGTACGGGGAGAGAAAGAAGCAGGAGGACAGCAGTAATAAGGACTGATCATACGAAGAGCGGGGTCTGGTATTGTGAAATAGCAGGGGGTTTCATATTGATGATAGTTGTGATAAAGTTGATTGCCCCAAGAATAGAGGAGATACCTGCTAGGTGAAGGGAGAAGATTGTTAGGTCAACAGAGGCTCCTGCGTGGGCGAGGTTTCCGGCGAGGGGCGGGTAGACTGTTCATCCGGTTCCGGCACCTGCTTCGACCCCCGAAGAGGCAAGGAGGAGTAAAAAAGATGGGGGAAGGAGTCAAAAGCTCATATTATTCATTCGAGGAAAGGCCATATCAGGAGCGCCGATCATTAAGGGAATTAGCCAGTTCCCGAAACCTCCGATTATAATTGGCATTACTATAAAGAAAATTATTACGAAAGCATGGGCTGTAACAATTACATTATAAATCTGGTCGTCCCCCAAAAGGGCGCCGGGTTGGCTTAGTTCTGCTCGAATTAGGAGGCTTAAAGCTGTGCCTACTATTCCGGCTCAAGCACCAAATACTAGATATAGGGTGCCAATGTCTTTGTGATTAGTCGAGAAGAATCATCGTGTGATGGCCACAGGTAGGATGGCTGAGTTTTAAGCGGTGGATTGTAGACCCATAAACAGAGGTTTGAGCCCTCTTCTTACCAAGCTCCAAGGTGTTCAACATATAAGATTGCAAATCTTAAGAGGCAGACTAACTCCTGCTGGGGCTTTCCCTCGCCTCTACTCGTACGACAGGCGAGGGAAAGGTAGGTGGATGCCCGCTGGTTTGAGCGTTTAGCTGTTAACTAAGAGTTTGTAGGATCGAGGCCTACCCATCTAGAAAGGCTTTAGCTTAATTAAAGTGTCTGCTTTGCATGCAGGAGATGTGGGATAATACCCCGCAAGTCTTAACAGGGACTGGGGGATTCTCACCCTCACTGGGGGCTTTGAAGGCCCCTGGTCTTTTATTAGCCTAAGTCTCTAAAGGGTCAAGAGTGCTGTTGCAGCGGGGGTGAGGGGGAGCAACAGTAAGGTTGCTGTTGTTGAAATGGCAAGGGGCAAGGTGTTTTGTAATGACGGGAAGCGCCAGGGGGTTGTGCCAGCTGTGTTGTTGGGGGACATAGTCAGGGTCATGGCGTACGATAGGCGTAGGTAGAAGTACAGGCTAAGAAGGGCAGTGAGTGCGGCAAGGGTGGCGGTAGCGGCGAGGTCTTGTTTGGTAAGTTCTTGTAAAATTAATCATTTTGGTATAAACCCTGTAAGTGGGGGGAGGCCCCCAAGGGACAAGAGGATTAAAGGGGTAAAAGATGTAAGGGCTGGGGCTTTCGCTCAGGAGGTAGCGAGAGCGTTAATGCTTGTGGAGTTGTTAAGTTTAAATACAAGAAATGTTGAGAATGTTATGATAAGGTATGTAAGAAGGGTAATAAGGGTTAAAGAAGGGGAGAATTGAATAATTAGAATTATTCACCCAAGATGTGCAATTGATGAGTAAGCAAGAATTTTGCGCAGTTGTGTTTGATTTAAGCCTCCTCAGCCTCCAACAAGGGTGGATGTAAGTCCTAGTGCAATAAGGAGGGTTGAGTTAGCAGGTTGGATTTGCAGAAGGAGGGCAAAGGGTGCTAATTTTTGTCAAGTAGACAGGATAAGTCCGGTGGTAAGGTCTAACCCTTGTAGGACTTCGGGCAGTCAGGAGTGTAGGGGGGCGAGGCCTACTTTAAGGGCTAGGGCGAGGGTGATTAGCGTGACAGGGAGTGGATGTGATATCTGTTGAATGTCTCATTGTCCGGTGAGTCAGGCGTTGGTGGTACTTGCAAAGAGAAGTATTGCAGCCCCAGTTGCTTGTGTTAGGAAGTATTTAGTTGTAGCTTCGACGGCTCGAGGGTGGTGGTGTTGTGCTATTAGTGGGATAATGGCTAGTGTGTTCATTTCGAGGCCTATTCAGGCAAGTAGTCAGTGGGAGCTAGCAAAAGTAATGGTGGTTCCCAGGCCCAGCCCAAATAGAAGGGTGGATAAGATGTAGGGGTTCATTAGCAAAGGAAGGAGTTTAACCAACATATTTGGGGTATGGGCCCAAGAGCTTAATTTAGCTGACCTTACTAGGAAGTGGTGTAGTGGAAGCACTAAGAGTTTTGATCTCTTTAGGTAGGGTTCGAACCCCTTCTTTCTAAGGAGTTGGGGGGACTCTAACCCCCATGAGTCACTCTATCAAAGTGGTCCTTTTCTTCAGGCACAGCTCCGGGGTTATAGTTGGGGAGGCAGCCCGGCAAAGGCAATAGGGAGGGCTAGGTGTCAGATGACCAGGGCAAGGGTGAGGGGCAGGAAGTTTTTTCAGATGAGATGTATGAGTTGGTCATACCGAAATCGGGGATATGAAGCCCGGACTCAAAGGAACAGAACTGAAAGAAGGGCTGCTTTGGTTATCAGGTTGACGGCTGTGAGCTCGGGGATTGAGGGGATGTGAGAGGCTCCTAAGAAGAGGGTGGCCGAGAGTGTGTTTATTAGTAAGATGTTGGCATATTCTGCCAGAAAAAAGAGGGCAAAAGGTCCACCTGCATACTCTACATTGAAGCCGGATACTAGCTCAGATTCTCCCTCTGTGAGGTCGAAGGGGGCACGGTTTGTCTCAGCGAGGGTGGAGATATATCACATGGCGGCAAGGGGTCAGGCGGGCAGGATTAGTCAGACACTTTCTTGGGCGACGTTAAATGTTTGAAGTGTAAAACCGCCTGTAAAAATAATGATATTGAGCAGAATTAGTCCAAGGCTAACTTCGTAGGAGATAGTTTGGGCTACTGCCCGAAGGGCCCCGATTAAAGCGTATTTTGAATTAGATGCTCAGCCGGAGCCTAAGATTGAGTAAACTGCAAGACTGGAGAGGGCTAGGATGAACAAGATACCAAGGTTAAGGTCAAACACAGGGTATGGAAGGGGTATGGGGGCCCAGAGAGTGAGGGCTAGGGTAAGCGCTAGTATGGGAGCAACGAGAAACAGTACGGGGGAGGAGGTGGAAGGACGAACAGGTTCCTTGGTGAAGAGTTTAAGGCCGTCGGCGATAGGTTGTAGGAGCCCGTAGGGCCCTACTACGTTTGGGCCTTTTCGTAGTTGTATATACCCAAGTACTTTTCGTTCAAGGAGGGTAAGAAAAGCGACGGCTAAAAGAACAGGTACAATAAAAGTGAGGGGGTTGATAATGTGTGTAATGAGTGTGGATATCATAGTTGAGGAGAGGATTTGAACCTCTGTTTAAAGGGCTTAGGTCTTTTGCAATTACCGGGCTCTGCCACCTCAACATGCCTTTCTCTTAGGCACAGGGGTATGCCCTATTGCCTACTTTAGTTGACTTCACTAGGTGAGGGGGAGGCGTGCCTTTGGCATGGGCCTCCTCTTTCCGGTCCTTTCGTACTAGAAAAGAGCATAGCATAGATAGAAACTGACCTGGATTACTCCGGTCTGAACTCAGATCACGTAGGACTTTAATCGTTGAACAAACGAACCCTTAATAGCGGCTGCACCATTAGGATGTCCTGATCCAACATCGAGGTCGTAAACCCCCTTGTCGATATGGGCTCTAAAAGAGGATTGCGCTGTTATCCCTAGGGTAACTCGGTCCGTTGATCGGCATTGCCGGATCTTGTTGGTCAGAAATTCTGTTTTCTAGAGCTGTAGCTCTTAGTTGTAGGAAAAGTGCTCCCATTCCACGTGGGGGTTCTTTAATTCCCCGCGGTCGCCCCAACCAAAGACATTAGGGCAGGGCCCACTTGGTTTAGTCCTTTATTCGGGGTGCTTAACGTGGGCTGCTTTCGTGTCTAAAGCTTCATAGGGTCTTCTCGTCTTATGATTATATTCCCGCTTCTGCACGGGAAGATCAACTTCATTGACTGGAAAGAGGAGACAGTTAAGCCCTCGTTATGCCATTCATACGGGTCTTCATTTAAAAGACAAGTGATTGCGCTACCTTCGCACGGTCAAAATACCGCGGCCGTAAACAAATAGTCACAGGGCAGGCGGGACCTCTTATTTTTGATTCTACAAGAGGCGATGTTTTTGGTAAACAGGCGAGGCTTATATGTTTGCCGAGTTCCTTCTCTTTCTTTTTAGTCTTTCCCTGGGGGCACACCTGTGTGGGGTTAACGGTTTATTGTTTGAGGTTCTTCTGGTTGTTCGGTTTGCTCTCTACTGCCCTCTTTGTTTGGGGCCGTTAATGGTCGGTGGGGTGTCCGTTCCGATGTACACGTGTGCAGGGAGAGAGTCCTTGGCTCTCTTATTACTCATATTAGCATAGTCGCTCCCATGGGGGCATGGGACGGTCCAGTACGGCTAGGGGGGTAAGATTAGGTGATCAGAATAAGAAGGTGAGGTTGTATGTCCGAGCTTTAACGCTTTCTAAAGGGATGGCTGCTTTTAGGCCCACCAGAACATTTAGCTTTGGTTATTATGATCTTTACCCGCCTAATAAAGTTGTGTCTTGATTCAAAGGGGCTGTACCCCCTTTGACTAACTCTCTTGGTTTCTTTAAGGCATCAATAGGGGTCAAACTAGTGTGAAGAGAGAAGCTAAGAGGCTGAACTTCTATTCATTTCTTGGACAACCAGCTATAACTAGGTTCGGTAGGTTTATCACCTCTACTCAAAGCTCTCCCCACTCTTTTGCTACAGAGACGGGTACGCCCTATTAATAGGCTGTCTTGGAGTAGCTCACGTAGTTTCGGGACGTCAAACTAAAGTTCGCTTTGCTTGAGGTACACTTGCTAAATCATGATGCAAAAGGTACGAGCTTTAATCTCTGCTTCTTAAGGCTTCACTGGGTTGTTTCATTTCTCTTTCAGCGTTCCCTTGCGGTACTCTCTCTATTGCGCCGTTTGTCCTTTTCTATCGCCTATACTAAGGGGGGAAAATGGTTTGTTTAATTTAAATACTAGGGTACTTAGGGGTTATTAACAGGGGTTTGTTGTGTTTGCTTAGGTGGGCTAGCTGTTGGGCATCAGGGCGACCCGGCTTGCACGGGTGACTTCTCAGTGTAAGGGAGATGCTTTTCTATCTTAGCCACGCTCTGATTTTACCAAGTGCACCTTCCGGTACACTTACCATGTTACGACTTGCCTCCCCTTTTGGATTATTAGGTTTTAGTTAACTGATTGGGGCTTTTGGGGAGAGTGACGGGCGGTGTGTGCGCGCTTCAGGGCCAGTTTCAGCGGGACGCTCTATTTCCAGCTTACTGCTAAATCCTCCTTCAGATGTGTATTTCAGTGCATCATTCGTGTTCGCTGTGGTAGCGAATGTAGCCCATTTCTTCCCCCTCCATACGCTACACCTCGACCTGACGTTTTAGGTTGTACCAGTTCTGCTTACTATTAGTCCCTCACAGGGTAAGCTGACGACGGCGGTATATAGGCGGGTAAAACAAGGAAGGGTGAGGTTGAACGGGGGTTATCGGTTCTAGAACAGGCTCCTCTAGGTGGATCTAAAGCACCGCCAAGTCCTTTGGGTTTTAAGCTATTGCTCGTAGTACCCGGGCGGATAGTGGGTGTATAGTACTATCAATGTTTAGGGCTAGGCATAGTGGGGTATCTAATCCCAGTTTGTTCCTTAGCTTTCGTGGATTCAGATCAGATAAAGCGACTTTCGTGGTTGAACTTCCTGTCTTCGGTTACGTATAACAGTCTTGAAGATGTTTGGCTTTAGTATGATTTTTAACTTAACCACGCTTTACGCCGGTGTTTGTCAACTTGGGTCTCTCGTATAACCGCGGTGGCTGGCACGAGTTTTACCGGCCGTCTTAGCTTTAACTAAGTCAAGTTTTCACTTATGGCTTAATGTTTATCACTGCTGAGCTCCCTTGAGGGTGTGGCTAAGCAAGGTGTCGTGGGCTCAATAGGGTTGTGCCTGATACCAGCTCCTTGTTCCCGGGCGGGGAACTGTAGGGCATTCTCACGGGGGTGCGGATACTTGCATGTGTAAGTTTGGCTAAAGTTGATAATAAAGTCAGGACCAAGCCTTTGTGCTTGCGGAACTTTCTAGGGTCCATCTTAACATCTTCAGTGTTATGCTTTAATTAAGCTACGCTAGC